CAAGTAGCATTAATCAAATTTATTTTCTCTCTTTCTATCTCAGAGTATCCATTCAGTCTATACTCATCTGCTTCCATTTCCACTTTACGTAATCGAGCCCGCGCTCTTTCGAGCTGTTCAGCGGCCCCTCTACGTAATTCTTCTGAATTTCGAATAGTACTCAAGATCCTTTGTTTTCGCTTATCTAATAAATCATTTAATGAAAGTAGATTATCTTTACATTCATTTCACAACTCTCATATCTCTTCCCGAACCAAACATGAATCTTTTGATTCATTTGGCTCTCACGCTCAATTGTTTCTTTCCTTTGATAGACATTCCCATATCTTTGATCTTTGAATGGAATGAACCTATCCTATCTTGAGCCTATCCTCTCTTTTCTGTTCGTATTCAAAGATATCGAAACTGATCTAACATCAGAATATTAGGATAGTAGGACTCTTCAGACCAGACAAAAAATAAAAAATTGTCAGCAAAGTTGTTTCTTTATTTGTTCTTTATTCACAAACTTTTTTTTTTCATCCAAAAAATTTAAAAAATTTATCTTTTTTATATTTTTATACAATATATAGGTCGTCGATTTGGCAGTGGATAAAAAAAGGGGTGGGGGAATATACCCATCTTTCCTATACCTGTAAATGGTTCAAATAAATTTATCCATATGAGTGTTATACATCGGATAAATTCCCAATTATTATTATTTATTTTTTTTTATTTTTTTATTTGCGGTATTTCGGTACTAATGTAGCGGTAGAAAGAGTACCACGGTATGCTGTGCCTGGACTTCAAACAATTTATCTTTAACCATGTAAAAGACCTCAACATTATTGGTTGATAGAGAATCAAAGTTCATTTACCAATTAGTCACGAAATGCTATGGTTCTTAGATATGATTTCTGAATAAAATCCAATTACGAAGTAATTCGTCGAGATTGTGCACCCTTTTTCCTATTTACGCAAATAAAAAAAAGAATACATAAATATAAAGAAAGTGCAGCCGGCGAAATCCAACCTATTCTTGAAATACACAACTCGCACACACTCCCTTTCCAAAAAAAATCAATATACCCAGCACAACGCTTAGATTTATTGGATTTGTTGCTAAAATATCGGTATTAAACTCGAAACTCCCAGCGGATGGCCAGTGTCCCACGGAAACAAAGGAATCGGTTATATTTTTCATATGCTCTCCTCTTATAGATAGGACTAACAAAGAACAGAGTTCTTTTTGTATCACTCCACTCGCCTCCCCCCTTTTTTTTATCGATTTTTTTGTTCCATTTCTTATTTTTAATATAATTATAATTTTACTAAACTAAGAACGAAAGGGAAGAAAGCGAGTGGATCCGCTAATTCCTTATCCTCAAATCAGTCCCTCCCAAAGTATTGTTTCGACAAACAAAAAATAAATAAAAAATAAATAGTTATAGGAGTAAAATTCGAAGGAGCAAAGGGAAACTCCCAGTTAATAAAATAAGAAAAAAGATAGGTCCCCCTTTTTTTTACATTTTTATTCTATGATAAAATTAAACAAAAGGATTTGCAAATAAAAGAGCTAATGCCACGACCAGTCCATAAATTGTTAAAGCTTCCATAAAAGCCAGACTAAGCAATAAAGTACCTCGTATTTTACCCTCTGCTTCTGGTTGTCTCGCAATACCTTCTACAGCTTGGCCCGCAGCAGTACCTTGACCAACCCCAGGTCCAATAGAAGCAAGCCCCACAGCCAATCCAGCAGCAATAACGGAAGCAGCAGAAATAAGTGGATTCATGGTAATTTCCTCGCAAAAAAAAAAAAAGAAATGGTTAATGATACAACCAACCAATGAATTACTACTTAATCTTTATCCACTTCTTTTTCTACTTTTACTATTTACTTTACTATACTACCTTTTTACTTACTTCTTTTTTTTTATTGATACTTATCACTAAAATCTATCGGGTCGAAGTAGCTAAAAACTCCAACAGAATATTACTTAATTTTAAGAACTACTTCCATATACTGTTTTTCCTTTCTTTCTACCCATGATGGAGTTTTATGTAAATAGATACATACGGTTTTAGCCATTGTGTTTTCTTGTTTAGAAACTCTTATATTCTTTCATTCAATTAACAATCACAGAAAAAATCGAAAAAGGACTGATATTTGAATCTATATAAATTATAAATGAAGTGAGCTAGAAAAAAAGAGATAGGGATAATTCCTATCTAACTAGTAAATAACATATACTTTTTTTCTTCCATAACGTAAACCACCTGCACTTTATTATTCTATTAGTATTAAATCGTATTCTGTACATATATCTAGTAGGACCCCCCACCCAATCCTTTTTTCTCTTAAAAACTCTGCAATATCATCTATCTTTCTTCATATATACAATACTACAATACATAATATTAGCTATTTTCATTTTCTTCTCCAGCCCTTTGGATTATATTGAACCCCGCATTGCTTTAATTGGGATAAGCTTAAAAAACTATTTCGAAAGTTAGTCAATGATGACCCTCCATGGATTCACCTATATAAGCCGCAGCCAAAGTTGAAAAAATAAGAGCTTGAATACCACTTGTAAATAATCCAAGAAACATGACAGGTATAGGAACTACTGAAGGCACTAAAGAAACAAGAACAACAACTACTAATTCATCAGCCAATATATTCCCGAAAAGTCGAAAACTAAGAGATAAAGGCTTTGTAAAATCTTCTAGGATATTAATTGGTAAAAGTATTGGAGTTGGCTGAATGTATTTACCGAAATATCCCAATCCTTTTTTGCTAAGACCCGCATAGAAATATGCCACTGACGTGGGTAAAGCTAAAGCAACAGTAGTATTTATATCATTCGTGGGCGCAGCTAACTCCCCATGAGGTAACTTTATGATTTTCCAAGGTAAAAGAGCACCTGACCAGTTAGAAACAAAAATAAATAGGAACATCGTTCCAATAAATGGAACCCAAGGACCATACTCCTCTCCAATCTGAGTTTTGCTCAAGTCTCGAATAAATTCAAGGACATATTCGAAGAAATTCTGCCCGTCGGTCGGAATGGTTTGTGGATTCCGAACAGCTATGATGGCTGAACCTAATAAAATAGCAATTACAATCCAAGAAGTGATAAGCACTTGGGCATGAATTTGTAAACCTCCTATTTCCCAATATAAATGTTGGCCTACTTCTACACCTGACATATCGTATAACCCTTTGAGTGTTTTAATGGAACATAGTATAACATTCATATTGCCCTATAATAGAAATCGAACTTAAAAAAGGAATTATTTTGATTCAACCATATCTTTCTCAATTCATCTACCTTCATTCATGAATAGGAATCATACATTATATTTAGATATATTTAGAATACCAAGAAATTACATAAAAAAAAAATACCAATCATTTTTTATTAAATATTCAAAACATAGTTCAAAAATGCAAACCAAAATAATAAACAATTAAAGAAATCCATGGAGTTCAACAAAAAGGAACTAATCTTCTTCTTCTTTTTCTTAACTATTAAATTATAAGATAATCAACCTTTTTTTATATAACTATTTCGGCCCTCCAAAATTGCGGATACTAATTTGGTAAGAATCAATCGAATCGATGCTATAGCATCATCGTTGGCCGGAATAGAAATATCTGCAAGATCTGGGTCACAATTTGTATCGATTAAACAAATCGTCGGAATGCCCAAAATGACACATTCTCGAAGAACCATATATTCTTCTTGCTGATCAACGATAATTACAATATCGGGCAATCCCGTCATATATTTGATCCCACCCAGATATGTTTGCAAGGTGGATAACTTTCTCTTCAACATTGCTGCATCTCCTTTTGGGAGACGGGCGAGTTTCCCCATTTTTTGTTCCGCTCTTAAGTCCCTGAACTTCTGAAGTCTTGTTTCTGTAGTAGACCAATTTGTTAACATACCACCAAGCCATTTTTTATTAACATAATGACATCGAGCCCTTATTGCTGCTGATGCTACTAAATCCGCTGCTTTATTTTTGGTGCCAACGATTAAGAAGTTTTTTCCCATACTTGCTGCATCAAAAACTAAATCGCAGGCTTCTGATAAAAAACGAGCAGTTATAGTAAGATTTGTAATATGAATACCTTTACGCTTTGCAGAGATGTAAGGAGCCATTCTAGGATTCCATTTCTTAGTACCATGACCAAAATGAACTCCTGCTTCCATCATCTCTTCCAAATTTATGTTCCAATATCGTCTTCCCATTTTGCCACACTTTATCTTTTTTTTTTTTTTAGAGAGATTCAGTAACCTGTGAAATAAATAACTGTTCCGACGGAACCTTATACCAGGATTGACCATTGATCTACGACCAAAATCATGAATTTCTTTTCATTCTTTATTTTTCGTTGATTACCAAATCCATAATGGGACCAGAGAATTCAAGTAAAAAGAATGAACCTCTTGTTAGGAATTACTAAATAATGTATCATGTAAATGATTGGTCTGATGTCCCATGGAAATAGTTCGGGACGAAAGAACAAAAAAAATTCTCAAAATTCTCTATAGTGTAACAAAATATCTCTCATCTCCAATTCGAATAGATTCTTCCTTTTTATTTTCAAATGAATGTTTTTATCTTGCTTTGAACGATGTACTAATTTTTTGAATCCAGTACCAACCGGTATAATCCCCCCCAGAACAACGTTCTCTTTCAGCCCTTTCAACCAATCAATACGACCTCGTAGAGCAGCTTTTGCTAAAACTCGAGCAGTTTCTTGAAAACTCGCTTCGGATATGAAACTTTGAGTATTCAGAGATGACTTCGTTATTCCCAATAAGATTGCCCGATAACAGATCGCTTCGTCCAAAACACGCCCTGCTCGCTCTGCTCGCAACAATCCAATCAGTTCCCTAGGTGAAAACACATTAGACATTCCATCTTCTGAAACCAACACTTTTGATGTTACTTGACGTACAATAATCTCTATATGTCTATTATGGATCTGTACCCCCTGGGATCGATAAACCTTTTGGATCTTATTAACCAAAGAGATACGACTTTGTGCTATGGTTAGTTCAGCTCCAATCAAGAATCCCCAGGGTATCCCAAGAAGCCTTCGGCTACGTTCGTCCCAACCTTCAACTCTCTTTTTGAGGTTCATCGATATTGAATCAATTGAACGAACTTCTAAGATTTGTTCCACTTTTGGAAGACCTTGCGTGATATCGCCGGATCTCGATTTTTCATATATAAATGTAATTAATGTATCTCTTTCATAAAAGGTTTTCCCATAATGGCCATGAACAGTTGCTCCCGGAGTGACCAAATAGGGCTTAGCTGATCTTATAACTAAAGAGTCAACATGAACAATGAAAATTTTACCAGATTTTTTTATGCGTGATCCGTATTTCAATAGACATAAATTTTCACAAAGAAATAGGCCAAGGCTAATTATTGTCCATGCCTCTTCACAATAATCGTGATGGAGAAAACACCAATTAAAATGGAATAAATTCCAAATGATGTTACTACACGGATCGGGATTATAAATCCTACTATTTTCATCTAGGAAACAGTATTGAAATTGAAGTACTTGGAAAGTCTGTTGAAAATTGTCAAGTAACAAATAGTTCTTTAAAAAGATTTGATTATAAGTTATTAAATAGTAAGATAAACAAGGATTCGCTATTTTAAATACAGTAGTACCTAAGGGACCCAACAAATCCCTAATTGGATTCATGGGATCCAATTCTTTTGTCGCATTATTATATCTCGAAGTATTAAAGGGGCCAATTCGAGAACAATTGGATGATGACAAAATTCGGAAAGATTGGCATTCCTTATTTCGATTCAACAACGTACCAAGAGTTCCCTGATGTTGGGTAAATGATTGAGTCTTTGCCTTGGAATTAAAAGGATTTATATTGATACGATCTAATCCAATATTGTAAATCAATCCTGAACTTGACGTATCATACTTTTTTACGGTATAAGAAATAGTGGACTTTACTAACTCAATTCTGATGAAATCACGAAGCAGATCATTTGCCCTTATTTCAACAAAGGAAGCATGAACCTCTTCTTTTATAAAACCCCTTTTTTCTTGGTCCCAATTCAATACTAAGCAAGCCCGAACTAATTGAATACTTGTGTGAGAAATTCCTCGAATTGACTTGCTATTTCCATAAAGTATATAATTGACAATTCGAAGTTGTACATTATCCTTTTCCTGCAAGAGATCCTGAGGAAAAAGTGTTGCTAAATTTATCCCATCGGATATTTCATATGGGACTACGGACCGAACCAAAACAAAATACTTTTTTTTTTTAGGTGTGATCCGTTGAACATAGATCCAATTTTTAAATTTTTTTGATCCCTTATAATTTTTATTTTCCATTCCTGGTGGTATCAAAATGCCGCCGTGCCTAGATATTTTATCCGCCTCTCCAGGAAAATGAATATCTCCAGAAAAAATTTTCAGTTCAATACTCCTTTTTTTTCTCTCCACTCGGACTAATCCATCTACTCGGCTTCTTGTATTTATATTTAAAGCAAGTCGTGTATCTACTCCAACGATACTATTGTTTCGGACCATTATGGGCGAAGATACGGGGAAGATATGCACTTCCTCGGGAATGAAAAAAAATCGATCTACTCTCATTTGCATTTGGTATTTCGGACTAAATTCTTTTGCTCCTCGATACTCAATCAAATCCTCTTTTTTTACGATTGAATCTACTTCGACAATCCCATATTTAGTAATTCCCGAACTGCTTCTTCTATATCGCGGATCATCAAAATAAGCAAGAATACTATTTTTACGTAAAATACCATTTATAGGTATTTTAAGAAAAATACAAAAAGATGGTATTAGTTTCTTTTCTCGTTCTTGATCATATTGTAAGGGAATCACGAATCTATTTCTTCGCTTTTTCGCCAAGGAATCATCGGAATTCTCTTGACAAATAGAGGGATCTATGAGATTCCAATGACCATTGGATATGATTCGATAAGGTTTTGAATACTCAAAAATTTGCCCATCCTTTTTACTTTTACCAAAAAATTTATGTCTTACTTGATCATTAGTCAAATCAAAGATATTTCTTTCTTCGACAGAAAAAGAATTAGAATTCATTTGATCTTGATCCTTGTGGAGTGAAAAAGACACTATACTGGATCTGCATAGACCTCCTGCTAATATCCATAAATGACTTGTTTTTGGTACTAGATGAACATTACTATACGGATATTCGGGCGCATGATGCACATCAGTACTCCAGTGCATTTCTCCTTCTGACTCAGAATAAATATGTTTTAGAACCCTCTCCTTAAAACGAAAAGTGGACGTTCCGGCACGAATCTCGGCAATCACTTGTTCCGATTCTACATATTGATCATTTTGAACTAAAATCAAACTTTTTGTTGGAATATTAACATTATGTATAATATCTCGACTCTCAATAGTTACATACAAATCTATAAAACATAGAAAAGCAGGATGCCCATGACGGGTACGTGTGGGAT